TGGCATTTTTTTATAAAAAGACGTCTTTTTATAAAAAAATGCCAAATCTACTAAAAAAAAAGTTCACTTACACCATGTTTCCCGGTACAAAAAAAGGTACAGAAGGTTTAGCAGAAACTATAGGTTAATCAATTTAAGAAATATCATTGTGACATAACTAATTTATTTACAAGATATTATTTCTTTATACCTTTAAATTATTAACTTACCTCCATATTAGAGGGGATTAATATTCCTATTAAAGTATTTAATATTATGTAGATGTTATGTTATTTAATAAAATAAGAAATTTTGAAAATGTAATTTTATACCCTCCCCTCCTTATTATTTTATATCATAATTCATCCTTTAAAGTTAATTAATTTCGATGTATTTATCTTTAAATAATCTAAAAGATTGGTTATGAGTAAAATGAGACTTGATTTACCTAATTTTATATAAATTTAAGAAAGCTATTAAAGCAAGTAAATTATTAAAAGTGGGTAAGCTCTTGAATATATCTCTTTATTTTCCTCCTTTGGTGTATATTTTTTTTATCTTGGTTGGGACAATTATAACGATTTCTTCTCATTCGATTTTTGGGATATGATTTGGAATAGAGGTTAATCTTATAGCTTTTATGCCTATAATTACTAATTTGGAGAATAATAAAAAAAGAAGTGAAGCTTCGATTAAATATTTTATTATTCAGTCTATTGCTTCTACTTTCTTTTTATTATTTTGTTTTCTTTTTTATGAAACTCAAACTTCTTCTTTTATAAGAAGAAATTTAATAAGAATCATTACCTTAACTTTAGGGTTAAAAATAGGTTTATCTCCTTTGCATTTTTGGTTTCCCGAAGTCCTGGAGGGGTTAAATTGAAGTAATACTTTGATTATGTTGACTTGGCAAAAGGTAGCTCCTTTATTTATTCTTAGTATTTTGTTTCAACCTAGAGTTCTTATTATATTGATTTTTTTTTCTAGTTTCATAGGGGCTATTTCGGGATTAAATCAAACTTCTTTACGAAAAATTTTAGCCTTTTCTTCTATTTCTCATTTGAGGTGGATTAGGGCTTTGATCATGGTTAAGAGGGAATTATGAATTAATTATTTAATTATTTATTCTTTTACTAGATTTATTGTTTGTTTATCTTTTTGATACTATAGGTTGAATTATTTTTCTCAGCTTCTTTGGGTAAAGGATTTAATAAAAAAGGTTATTGTTTTTATTAATATTTTATCTTTGGCAGGCCTCCCCCCTCTTTTAGGATTTTTGCCAAAACTTATAACTATTAATTTACTGCTATATAATTTTAGACTTTTGATTATTTTAATCTTATCTAGTCTTATTACTTTGTATTTTTATAGTCGTTTATGTTTTAGGACTTTTACTTTATCAATTCAAGAAAATAAAGGAAACTTTAAAGAGGAGGATACTAAAAGGTTTATTTTTTTAAGTGGATTTACTATTTCTTCTTTGGTAGGTTTCTTTCCTTTATTTATTATTTTTAAGTAAATCGCGACAATGGTTTTTTTCAACTAATCACAAAGACATTGGAACTTTATATTTAATTTTTGGCACTTGATCTGCTATGGTTGGTTCAGCTCTTAGACTATTAATCCGAGTAGAGTTAGGACAGCCGGGGAGTTTAATTGGGGATGATCAAATTTATAATGTAGTCGTCACAGCCCATGCTTTTGTTATAATTTTCTTTATGGTAATACCTGTAATAATTGGAGGATTTGGAAATTGATTATTACCCTTAATACTTGGTGCTCCAGATATAGCTTTTCCTCGTTTAAATAATATAAGTTTTTGACTTCTTCCTCCTGCTCTTATGTTATTAATCAGGGGATCTTTAGTAGAAGCGGGGGCAGGAACAGGATGAACTGTTTATCCTCCCTTAGCAAGTAATCTTGCTCATTCGGGAGCTTCTGTGGATCTTACTATTTTTTCTCTTCATTTGGCCGGGGCTTCTTCTATTTTGGGGGCTATTAATTTTATATCTACAGTAATTAATATGCGTTCGGAAACGTTGACTTTTGACCGTTTACCTTTATTTGTTTGAAGGGTATTTATCACAGTTATTTTACTTCTTCTTTCTCTCCCTGTTTTAGCAGGAGCTATTACTATACTTTTAACTGATCGAAATCTTAATACCTCTTTTTTTGACCCAACAGGAGGGGGAGACCCTATTCTTTACCAACATTTATTTTGGTTCTTTGGTCATCCTGAAGTTTATATTTTAATTCTTCCTGCTTTTGGAATAATTTCTCATATTTTAGCTAGAGAGAGAGGGAAAAAGGAATCTTTTGGAACTTTAGGAATAATTTATGCTCTTATTGCTATTGGTATTTTGGGATTTGTTGTCTGAGCTCATCATATATTTACTGTAGGAATAGATGTGGATACTCGAGCTTATTTCACTTCAGCTACCATAATTATTGCAGTACCTACGGGTATTAAAGTATTTAGATGACTGGGGACTCTTCACGGATCTCAATTTTCTTACACTCCTCCTTTATTATGGGCTTTAGGCTTCTTATTTTTATTCACTATTGGGGGAGTTACAGGGGTAGTTTTAGCTAATTCTTCTTTAGACATTGTCCTTCATGATACTTATTATGTGGTAGCTCATTTTCATTATGTTCTTTCTATGGGTGCAGTTTTTGGGATTATGGCTGGAGTAGTATTCTGATTTCCTTTGTTTACAGGATTAACTTTTAAACCTAAATGATTGAAGATTCATTTTTTTTCTATATTTGTAGGAGTAAATTTAACTTTTTTCCCGCAACATTTTTTGGGATTAGCGGGGATACCTCGACGATATTCCGATTATCCCGATGCTTATACTTCTTGAAACGTTATTTCCTCTTTAGGGTCGGTTATATCTTTTGTAAGGACCTTAGGTTTTATTTTCATTATATGAGAAGCTATAACTTCTCAACGACCTCTACTTTATTCTAAAAATCTTTCTTCTAATATGGATTGAATACATATAACTCCCCCCCATTATCATAGATATAATGAAATTCCTCAATATAATATCTAAAGCTAATATGGCAGAATAGTGCAGTAGATTTAAGATCTGCATAAAAAGGTTAAATCCTTTTATTAGAAAATGTCAACTTGATCTCAAATTAACTTTCAAGATAGCTCTTCCCCTTTAATGGAGGAATTAATTTTATTTCATGATCATACAATAGTAGTTTTAGTATTAGTAATAACTTTAATCACTTATATTGTTATTACTCTTTTTACTAGAAATTTTTTAAATCGTTTTCTTTTAGAAGGGCATTTTATTGAGGTGGTTTGGACTCTTCTTCCTGTGTTATTACTTGTTCTTATTGCTCTTCCTTCTTTACATCTTTTATATATATTAGATGAATATGACAGTCCTTCTTTAACTATTAAGGCAATAGGACATCAATGGTATTGATCTTATGAATACTCAGATTTTATTGATATAGAATTTGACTCCTATATGCTTCCTTTGGAAGAGCTAAGTTTGAGAGGATTCCGTTCTCTCGAAGTAGATAATCGTATAATTATCCCTTATAATTCTTACGTGCGGATACTTATTTCTTCTACGGACGTTATTCATTCTTGAACTATTCCTTCTTTGGGGATTAAGGCAGATGCAGTTCCAGGACGGTTAAATCAATTAACTTTTTTAATAAATCGTCCTGGCTTATTTTTTGGACAGTGTTCGGAAATTTGTGGAGCAAATCATAGTTTTATACCTATTGTTGTAGAAAGGATCTCTATGAGATCTTTCTTAAATTGAATTAATAAGTAAGAGTAAAGGTACTAAAAATAACTTTGATAAAGAGTTGTTTTTATCTGAGAAATCTTAGTTAATATTATAACTTTATCTTGTCAAGTTAAAATAGCTGTTGAGCAGATTTTTATTCCTCATATATCTCCTATTTTATGAACTTTCATTTTTTTTGCTTCTTTTATTTCTCTTATTGTTTTTAGAAGGTTAATTTATTTTACTATTAATCCTTTTACTCCGATTAAGGTAAGGGGGGGAAATAATTTATTTATAAAAATTTGGGTATGATAACAAATATTTTTTCTTCCTTTGATCCTATAGCTTCCAGTTTTTCTTTTCAATTAAATTGAATTAGGATATTTATTTTCTTAATTGTAATTTACCCTCTTTATTGAATAAGAAAAGCTAAAGCTTCTTTAATTATGCAAGAGACTTCTTTTTATATTAGAAAAGAGTTTATTTTACTTTTTAAAAGTTACAAAAATAGAATTTTTCTTACTTCTCTTTTTTTATTTATTTTAGTTAATAATGTGTTTGGTTTAATACCTTATATTTTTACGAGAACTGCTCATCTTGCTATATCTTTATCTTTATCTCTAACTATTTGATTTATTTTTATAATGTATGGGTGAATTAATAATACTAATAATATATTTGCTCATTTAGTGCCTCTAGGGACTCCTGTACTATTGATACCTTTTATAGTTATAATTGAAACCGTCAGAAATATTATCCGTCCTCTTACTTTAGCAGTTCGTTTAGCTGCTAATTTAACAGCAGGCCATCTTTTATTATCTCTTCTTGGGGAGAGAATAACAAGGAAAAGCTTTTTTATTGTTTTATCTATTACTATTGCTCAGTTTGCTTTAATAATATTAGAGGCAGCTGTAGCTATAATTCAGGCGTATGTTTTTGCTACTTTAAGAACTTTATATGCTAGAGAAGTCTAATGACAAACCATCCTTCCCATCCTTTTCATTTAGTGGAATTAAGTCCTTGACCTTTAACAGCTTCCATTGGGGCTCTTTCTTTAACTAGGGGGTTATCTTACTGATTTCATTATAATAATCTTATAATTTTAGCATTAGGTGTCAGTATTATTTTTATTTCTTCTTATCAATGATGACGGGATATTTCTCGAGAGGGGACTTATCAAGGATTACATAGATCTTCTGTGATTGTTAATCTTCGTTGAGGCATAATCTTGTTTATCATTTCTGAAGTATTTTTCTTTTTATCCTTTTTTTGAGCTTTCTTTCATGCTAGTTTAGCTCCTTCAGTAGAGATTGGTACACATTGACCTCCTATAGGAATTCTTCCTTTCAATCCTTTTCAAGTTCCTTTATTAAATACAGCTATTTTATTATCTTCAGGAGTAACTATTACTTGGTCTCATCATTCTTTAATAAATAACAATCATTCTCAAGCTGCTCAAGCTCTATTAATTACTATTATTTTAGGAATTTATTTTACTTTAATTCAAGTTTATGAGTATTTAGAAGCCCCTTTTTCTATTTCAGAGGCGGTGTATGGATCTACTTTTTTTGTAGCAACAGGATTTCATGGTCTTCATGTAATTATTGGGTCAACTTTTTTAATTATTTGTTTTGTACGTATATTAAATTACCATTTTTCTTCTAAACATCATTTTGGTTTTGAGGCAGCTGCTTGATATTGACATTTTGTAGATGTTGTATGACTATTTTTATACGTTTCTATTTACTGGTGAGGGGGGTGTTTAATTAGTATAAAAGTATAAAAGACTTCCAATCTTTAGGTCTAATCTTCTAGATTAAGCAATTAATTTTTTAATTTTTAGCTTCTTGATAACGTTTGGTATTAGGGTTATTTTAATTACTGTGGCTTGTGTTGCTTCGAAAAAAGTTTATTTAAGACGAGAAAAGTCTTCTCCTTTTGAATGTGGTTTTGACCCCAAAAATACCTCTCGTATTCCTTTTTCTATTCGATTTTTTCTTATTGCTATTATTTTCTTAATTTTTGATATTGAAATTTCAATTTTATTACCTTTGGGAGTAATTATTGGAAATCTTTCTCCTTTTACTTGATTATTTACGGGTAGAATCTTCTTAGGTTTAGTTACTTTGGGACTTTACTATGAATGAAGAGAAAATACCTTAGAATGATTGGATTAAAATGGAAAGCGAAAAATTGCACTCGGCTTCGACCCGATTTTTGGTTATATTATTTAATACCTTCATTTTTAATTATAGCTAACAAAGCAGTGTCATTGTTAATGATTAGATAAGATGAACTTTAATTAAGAAAGTAGAAGTTTTAAATGTTTGGTTTGCAACCAAGAGAAGATAAAATACTTTATTTATCCTACTTTAATCTTTATAGTGTAAATTAACATATATCACTTTCATTGATAAGAAGAAATTTTCTTAAGATAATTTAAATTCTATTTTTTATACTTTATTGTTTCTTCTTTTTAAGTTATTTACTAGGAAAATACAATAGAAATTATTAATTAAAAAGGGGTAATTAGCCTTTTATAATACCCAATTTTATCAGTTGACATCAAAAAATATTAATATTACTTTTGCAGCTTCAATGCAATGCTCTTCTTGAGCTATTTTAATTTATAAAAAGATTAAATAAAATAATAAAATAATTCCTAAAAATACCTTTAAATTTTTATAATTTAATAATTGAAGATTTATAGAGATATAATTAAAGCCTTTCCAAATTCCCTGCCCTCCTATTAATTCTAATCACCCTATATCTCTTAAATTTATGAAGTTTCCTCCTCTTGTCAAAGGAGATTTTAAAAAAGGTTGAGAAGATAAGTAAGGCAAGAACCATATTATTCCTCTAAATCAAAGAAGGAGATTTTTTTTATATACTAGAAGGTGAGAAGATACGGCTATACTAGCTCCTAACATTCCTCCTGAAAAACAAACCAATAAAGTTAAAGTTTTCAGAAAATAAGGTAAATTAATTCTTATAATATCTATTATCAATCATCTTATTGAAGCCCCGAAAAAAAGAGAGAAAAAAGTTAACCCTAAGCAAGATTTTATTATAGGACCATTACCATCTCTGATATTAAAAGATCCTCCTAAAACACTTTCTCGATAGACTACATAATAAATTAAACGAAAAGTATAAATTACTGTTAGGCCTGTAGAAATAAATAAAATAATTAAGTTTAAAAAATTTACTTCTTGTATAAGGGAGATTTCTAAAATTAAATCTTTTGAATAAAATCCTGCTAAAAAAGGTATTCCTCTTAAAGCTAAGTTAGAAATAACGAAACAAGAACTGGTATAAGGTAGGGAAAGTATAACTCTTCCCATTCTTCGTAAATCCTGTCAATTTTTATAATTGTGAATAATACATCCTGTTCTTATAAATAGTAAAGCTTTGAATAAGGCATGTATTAAAAGATGAAAAAGAGCTAATTTAATGAGGCCTAAAGATAACCTATATATTATTAAACCTAATTGACTTAAAGTAGATAGAGCAATGATTTTTTTTAAGTCAAGTTCAAAGCAAGCCCCTAAACCTGCTATAAATATGGTTAAGGCTGAAATAATTCTTAGTAATTCATTTAATCAAAAATCATAAATCCATCCTAGGCGGATTACTAAGTAAATACCTGCTGTAACTAAAGTAGAAGAATGAACTAAGGAAGAAACAGGAGTAGGAGCAGCTATAGCTGCAGGTAATCAAGCTGAAAAGGGGATTTGAGCTCTTTTAGTCAAAGTAGCTAAAATTACTAAAGAGCTAACTAAAATGAGAGAATTTCTTGATCCTAATCAAGCAATAAGATTTCAATCTCCATAATTAATTATGTAAACAATACCTAATAAAATTAGAACATCTCCTACCCGATTAGATAAAACTGTTAAAATTCCTGCATTTAAAGATTTACTATTTTGATAATAAACTACCAAACAGTAAGAAACTAATCCTAACCCGTCTCAGCCCAACAAAATGCTAATTAAATTAGGCCTTAGAATCAGCAAAGCCATAGATATTACAAACCCAGTTAATAAGACAATAAAACGAGGTAATTCCAATTCTCCTAATATGTACTCTCCGGAATAATAAAATACTCTTCCGGAGATAAATAAGACAAAAGAGAGAAATATTAGGGAGATTCAATCTAAAAGAAGAATAAATACTACGTTAGACCTTCTTCAAGAAAATACTATCCAAGTAAGATAAATTCCGTAAGATTTTACCAGAAATACTAATCTTCTAAAGAAAAATAAAAGAGAAAACCTGAAAAATATAAAGAAAATTAAATTTCAACTTCTGACAATGATAATGGTTTAAAACAAATTAAGGTATCTCAGATGCCACAGATCTAAATTTTTTATTAAACTATTTAAACAATAACTTATAAAATCTACTCCTAAGATTAGGAAAAGTAAAGGGTAATAATGTAGAAATAAAATTAGAAATTCTCGGATTATCCCGTCAGCAAAAGCTCGAACCCCCCCAAAAAATTTAGTATAATTAATATTAGAAAATAAATAAAGGCTATAACAAGCCCCCAGGAAAGAAAATAATATTAAAAAAAGTAGACAAGAAAACCTGAAGCTTAAGATTCTTCCTAAAAGTCCTAATTCTCCTACTAAGTTTAAAGCTACAGGAGCTGCCATATTTCTTACACAAAATATAAACCATCAAAAAGCTATAGAAGGTATAATATTTAAAAGACCTTTGTTGATTATTAAACTTCGAGAACCTCTTCGATCATAGAGAATCCCAGAAAGGAAAAAAAGACCAGAAGAACATAACCCATGAGCTACACAAATATATAAGCAAGAACTGTATCCTCATAATCCCCATCTTCCTAATCCCCCTAATGCTAACCCTATATGCCTTACAGAAGAGTAAGCAATTAGTGATTTTAAATCAACTTGACGCAAGCAAACTACTCTAACAATAACTCCTCCTAATAATCCTAAAGAAACTAAAATTCTTCTTAAGTATATTACTATTCTATTGAATAAAGGTATAACTCGCATTAAACCATAACAGCCTAACTTTAACAAAACTCCAGCTAATATTATAGAACCTGAAACAGGAGCTTCTACATGAGCTTTAGGCAGCCATAAGTGAACATAAAAAACAGGAAGCTTTACTAAAAAAGCAAAGATAGAGATAAAAAATCAAATATTTATACTTTTATTGAAATTTAATATATTTAAGTCTTTTAGTAAGATGAATCTTAACCTACTTAATCTATTATTAAAATACAAGAAAAAAACTAATAAAGGTAAAGAAGCAAAAAGAGTGTATAAAAGAAGATATAACCCTGCTTGCAAACGTTCAGGTTGATATCCCCACCCTATAATTAATAAATAAATTGGAATTAAGGAACTCTCAAAAAAGAAATAAAATCTTAAAGTTTCTAGTCTTCTAAAAGTTAAAAAAAGTAATAAAAATATCAACATAAGAACAAAAGAGAATTTTCTTCAGTAGTATCCTCTAATTTTATAAGAGTATCCTGCTAAGAATATAAATAAAATAATCCAAAAAGTTAACAAAATTAAAAATCATCTTAACCTATCTAAACCTAAGAAGGAGGAAATAATGAAACTTCTTGGGTAGAAAAATAATCATCCTAATATTACTCCAACACAATATAACGGAAATAACGAATAACTAAGGGTATAAGAAATAAGAAATAATCCTAACCTAAAAGAAAAAAATATTAACATCCTAGTAAATTTAATATGAAGACATAATCAGCCCCATTAGAACGGACTATATTTACTATAAGAGAAATCCCTAATCTTCCTTCACAGACTGCTGCAACTAAAAATAATAAAGAGATATATAATTCAGAACCTGAAATCAAACTTAATAAAAAGATAAAAAAAAATAATCCTAAAGACATAAATTCTAATCTAATTAAAATACTTATTAAATGTTTACGGTTAGAAACACAAACAAATAAGCCGAAAATGATTATTAAAAAAGGCACCAAAAAAATTATTAAATTTAAAAATCTTAAATAAATCAATCAGAAAGACCTTTGAAAGTATCAAAAATTTCCAAAACTTTTATTTTTAATAAACTACTTTCTGTTGTCCATGTAATTTATTAAAAATATTGGTCTTGTAAATCAAAAATAGAATTTTCTCTTGGATTTTGCTAATAAATATTATAATTAGGTTGATATTTACTACTAATTTCATATTTCTATTTATGTTTCATCCTTTAGCTATAATTTTCCTCTTAATTATTCAGACTATTTTTATTTCTGTAACTTTGTTTTATCTTTTACAATTTCCTTGGTTCTCTTATACTTTAGTATTAGTATTCTTAGGAGGAATATTAGTTATTTTTTCTTATATAGCTAATATTGCTTCTAATGAGATAATTAAGACTAACTTACATATTTTTATTCCTTTATCTTTAACTATTTTTATGAGAACTTTTATAAGTATAACTAAAGTAAAAACTTTAGAATCTTTTAACTTCGAGACCATAAGAAATATAAAAGAATGCATCGTAATGAAACCTTTTTCAAATTTAATTTTACCTATTACTACTTTAATAGCTTGTTATATTATTTTAACCTTGCTAGTGGTAGTAAAAATAAGAAAAATAAATCAAGGAAACTTACGAATTAACTAATGTCAAAAGCACTTCGAAAAAATGATCCCTTAATAAAGATTGTAAATAGAGTTTTAGTAGACCTTCCTTCTCCTACAAATCTATCTTATTTATGAAATTTTGGCTCACTTTTAGGATTATGTTTAATTTTACAGCTTGTAACGGGGTTATTTCTTTCTATACATTTTGCTACTGATGTAAGGATAGCTTTTTCTTCTGTAGTACATATTATGCGAGATGTTAATAGAGGATGATTTATTCGTACTCTTCATGCCAACGGAGCTTCTTTATTCTTTATTTGTATTTATCTCCATATTTCTCGAGGGATATATTATGGCTCTTATAAATTAACTCATACTTGAATAAGAGGAATTTTAATTCTCTTTTTAACGATAGCAACGGCTTTTGTTGGGTATGTTTTACCTTGAGGACAAATATCTTTTTGAGGAGCTACCGTAATTACCAGTTTATTTTCAGCAATTCCTTACGTAGGAAGAATCTTAGTTCAGTGAATCTGAGGGGGCTTTGCAGTAGATAATGCTACTTTAACCCGTTTTTTTGCTTTTCATTTTCTTTTTCCTTTTATAACCATGGGAATGGCTGCTGTTCATTTATTATTTCTTCATCAAACGGGTTCTAATAATCCTTTAGGGTTAAAGAGAAATAATGATAAGATTCCTTTCCATCCTTATTTTTCTTTTAAAGATTTTTTAGGTTTTATTATTGCTCTTTTTTTTTTAGTATGTATTAGATTATATTACCCTTATCAGTTAGGAGATCCTGATAATTTTATTCCTGCAAATCCTCTTTCAACTCCTGAGCATATTAAGCCCGAATGATATTTTTTGTTTGCCTATGCTATTTTACGTTCTATTCCTAATAAATTGGGAGGAGTAGTTGCTTTAGTAATATCTCTTCTAATTCTCGTAATTCTTCCTTTTTCACAAAATACTAAATTTCAATCTTTATCTTTTTATCCTTTTTCTAAGTTTTTATTTTGAAGATATATTATAACTTCTATTCTTCTTACTTGAATTGGGGGGATACCTGTAGAAGATCCTTATACTCTTATAAGACAAGTTTTAACTCTATTATATTTTTCTTTTTTTGTAACTTCCCCTTTAATAAATTTAATAAGAGATAATTTGATAAAAAAAGGATAGTTGTATGGCTGAAAGGAAAGTAGATGTTTTGAAAATATCCTATAAAGGTTCGAATCCTCTTGCAATTTTAAAAATTAGTTTATAGGAACTTTTCAATTTGACTGAGAAAGAATTAGTGCAATTCTATTATTTTTAAAAATATTCATTTTGTAGCTTAAAATAAAGCCTTAAACTTTTAATTTAAAGAAAAATAAAATTTCAAATGAAGAAAATGAAAATATTAGACTTCTAATCTAAGAAATTGCAGATGGTAACATTTTCTTTGTAATTAATCTAGAATTAAAAGAGAGGAATACTCCTTTTTAGATTTACAATCTAACACCTATAAACTCGGCCACCTTTTAAAATAGTCGCCCTGTAAGCAACTTTATCTTTGCAAGATAAAATTTTAATTAAACTACACTATTTAATTTTATAAACTTAAAACTAACTTTATCCCTATATAAAAAAATAAAAAATGTAGAGTAAAAGGTAAAATTCTTTTTCAAGCTAAATTTATTAATTTATCATAACGATAACGAGGTAAAGTTCCCCGTAGTCAAATTACTAAAAAAATAAACATCCCAGTTTTTAGTGAAAAAATAATCCTTATCTCTCTTCCTAAAAATAGTATGACTATTATACTTCTTATAAAGAGGATTATAGCATATTCTCCTAAGAAAAGTAAAGCAAATCCCCCCCCACTGTATTCAACATTAAACCCCGACACTAGTTCGGATTCTCCTTCTGCAAAATCAAAAGGAGTACGATTTATTTCTGCTAGACAAGAAACAATTCAAACTAATATTATTATAAAATAAAAAAAAACTAGGTAATAAGAACATTGAAAATATATTAATTCTTCGATACTGAATCTTCCTAAGATAAAAATAAAAGTTAATAATAACAAAGCTAGGCTAATTTCATAAGAGATGGTTTGAGCCACTCCACGTAAACCTCCCAACAAAGCATATTTAGAATTAGAAGATCACCCAGCAATTATTAGAGGATAAACTCCTAATCTTAGCATACAAAGAAAAAAGAATAATCCGTAGTCAAGATTAAAAAACCCAGTATTATAAGGTATTAGTACTCATAAAAATAAAGCCATAAAGAATATAAATAAAGGAGAGAAAAAATATAAAACGTAATTAGACACCCTAGATCAATTTAATTCCTTTGTAAACAATTTTAAAGCATCAGAAAAAGGCTGTAAAATTCCAGTTATCCCTACTTTGTTAGGCCCTTTCCGAATTTGTATATACCCCAGAAGTTTACGTTCCAATAAAGTTAAAAAAGCTACAGAAATTAGAACGCAAATTAGAAGTAATAAATAGTAAAGTAAAATAACAAATTTCAATATAAATTAAAAGAATTTAACTTTTATGAGCAGATTCTAAACCTGATACATTTATCTGTCAAACTTATTTGTTTATTTTAATAAACCTCTTTGTAATCAGTAAAATTTACAATTAGTTAATCCTTTCGTACTAAACTAATTAAATATTAATAAAAGATAGAAACCAACCTGGCTTACGCCGGTCTGAACTCAGATCGTGTAAAATTTTAAAGGTCGAACAGACCTTAAATCAAAGCGGCTGCGCCTTGAGCAAATTTTAGTCCAACATCGAGGTCGCAAACCTTTTTGTCGATAAGAACTCTCAAAAAAGATTACGCTGTTATCCCTAAGGTAATTTTCTTATAATCTTTTTTAAAGGATCAGTAATTCTATTATAATAGTTCTTAAAATTAAGAGTTTTATATATCTTAATGTCGCCCCAACAAAATACAAAATTTATTCTCGATTTTTATAGAAACTAATTAAATCAAGAAGTAAATTATATAAAACTCTATAGGGTCTTCTCGTCTTTTTAAAAAATTTTAGCTTTTTAACTAAAAAATTAATTTTAATACTACTTACAAAAAAAGTTAATTTCTCGGTAAGCCATTCATACCAGTCTCCAATTAAAAGACTAATGATTATGCTACCTTAGCACAGTTAGAATACTGCGGCTCTTTAAAATTCAGTGAGCAGGCCTTACCTCCTAAAATAGGAGGAAATGTTTTTGTTAAACATTCGGAAATTATCTTTGCCGAGTTCTTTTATAAGTATTTATTTATTATAAAAAAGAAGGAATATTTCATTTAAAAATCTTTAATATTTTATCTACTAATACTACCATAATTACTTTGCTTTAAAAGTTAAAGCAAAAACTTACTAAATCTAAAAATTAAATAAAATCTTTCTCTTAAAGTTATCTATTATAACACAATAATATAGCTATTTATAAGCTTAATAATAACCTTTCTAAATATTAAATTATTTTATATTTACCGAGCTCATCCCCTGAAAATTAAAAAAATATATAAGTAAATCAACATTAGAAAAACTCTCAATTTTCTAAACTAAATTTATTTCGTAAGTAACTAGATATCTATAAAATCGGTTTCTTTTAAATCCTAAATTTCTTTTCCAAATATTTTTGATATAATAACTTATAAAAAAATCTAGATCTTTTATTTTCGAGAAATCCTTATTTAAGGAAAATTTAGTAGTCCCTGATACAAAAGGTACCTTTATTTAAAAGTTCTTTTTTCTTGTGTCTTTCTTATTTCAAAATTCCTATGCAGTACTGATATCCTATAGTAATAAAATTATTTCATTTTCTCTACTTTTATATTTAACTATTTAATTTTTTTATATAATAACTATTTTATACAATTAAAACTTTGGCTTAAATTCTTTTTAATTAAATTAAAAGTGTTAAATAACTTGTCTTTTTTTAAATTTCATCTTTTTTTTTATCTTTTTAAGGTAGAGTAAGGATTATTTCTTTCTTTTTTCTGTTATTATTAGGTTTAAAAAGATAATAAATAATTAATAGCTTTATAATGAATTAATTTATTAGATTCTTTTTTTTTGTAAATATAACCTAAGCTATCCCATGCTTTTTTTTGTTTTAAAGGCCTTGAAAGTATCAAGCTCTTTTTCAGTGTAAATGAAATGCTAATTAGCTTGTCTTTAATTTTTTAAAAAGACTTCTTACTAAGAATTTTTAAAAGTAATTGTTTAATCCTTAGAGAAGGGTAAGGTTTAAAGAAATTCTTAATTTTGCAATAAATAATTTGAAAAATAATATCCCCTCAGGTTGTCTTTATTTATTTTTAAATTAAAGTTAAAGGAATTAAGAAATCCTTATAAGAAAAATAATTAGAGTAATTTAAATATTTAGTATTTAATCCTCTTCTTTTTTAAAGGTAGGACTTTAAATAATTACTAATTAAATTTTAACAAAGGAGCTTAAAAGCTTAATTTCTTCAAATACAATTTCCATTATATTTACCTTGTTACGACTTATCCCCATTAAAAAGGAGAGCGACGGGCGGTATGTACACAAAATAATACTCTTATCATATTAGCTATAAAAAATTACTTCTAAATCCATTTTCATTACCTTTTACATAATTAAATTCATTTTACTCTAATAAATGTAACCCACCTCTCTCTTTTACATAAGCTGCACCTTTACTTGAAGTCAATGAAATATATCATTAAAGAAAGTTTCCTAAGAAAACTGACTAACAACAGCGATATACAAGCTGATTACTAATAAAAGTAAAATAAATCGTGGGGTATCATTTATAGGGCAGGTTCCTCTAGATGGGATATTTTGCCGCCAAATCCGTTAAATTTATAAAATAATAATCTTCCAAAATTTCTTTTTGAATCCGTAACAGGGTATCTAATCCTGGTCCTTAAAATCCTTTTACTTCTTAAAGTCAAGCTTCTTCATTAATTTTTAAATTCTACCTTGTAAAAGTAAATAAGTTGCTATTATAAATAATTAAGTGTAATTTTGTATTATCCTTCTTGATTTGAGATATGCGTATAACCGCGGCTGCTGGCACGCTATTTTCCATCCCTAAAAATGTAAATTAAGTCAAAAGATAATTTATTGCTTAATATTAATTACTGAGAATATCTTCCTTAAAATTAAAGGATAATATTCTTAAATATTCTTATATTTATTCACATGTAAAACTAAATTTTCACCAAAATTAACGCCACGGACCTCAACGTTATAAAATTTGTTTGAAAATAGGAAAAAGATAAATCGCAGAATTAACTAAAATTAAAAGGTAGGAAGTAAGATTAAGATTAAAGAAAGAAAAGAAAGACTTGATTTTTAAAAATTTAACTAAATAAAATGCCTGACAAAAGGGTTACTTTGATAGAGTAAAATATATAGTTTATCTATTTTTATTAAATTTAAAAAAAGATAAGCTAAGCAAAGCTTTTGGGCTCATACCCCAAAGATAGTAAATTACTTCTTTTTAAAATGTTTTAGGTTAAAAAAACCTAGGGCCTTCAAAGCCCTCATTAAGAATCTTTTTAAACATTAACCAAAATTAAGAAATAGAATATAGTTATAATGTTTAAAAAGATTCTTAATGAGGG